ATATAAATCACTTAGTGGGAAATGGCCCGAATAAATCCAACGAGTGATTAATAATCCTGTTAGACATAAAAAAGTAGCTAGCATCCCCTTTTCTGACGAATCATATGGTTTTATGATTTCATTGCCCAATAAGGTTATTAAATGAATTGTAATCACAATTGAAACAATAGAAAAGGAAATATGAGTTAATATATGCTCTAAAGTTGAAAATATCATAAAAAAGAAAAAAGGTGGGGATCCCCCATATTAATATTAATTATTGGGAATTTAATTTATTTTTATTATAGGATCTATTGGATCTCGTTTAGAAGATGGCATGCCGCCACTCGGACTCGAACCGAGATGCTCTAGCACTGCTTCCTAAGAGCAGCGTGTCTACCGATTTCACCATAGCGGCTTGCTCGAATTCATAATAGCCTATTTATATTCAATAGTCGAGATTGAACAAGTCAATTCAATCAAATATGTTTTTTTAGTAAAAATTAAATTGATAAAAAAAATGAGTTCAAAAGTCAATTTGAAGATTCATTAGTTTCATTTATTTTCCTTTAAGTGTCCAATCTTAGGGCTTTTTACGTAGTTTATGCGATTCTAAAATCGAACTCTTGCAGCTATAGAAATCTCTCTCTAGAATAAAAAGAATAAAAAAACTTTTTTCCTTTTTTACGCTTATTGTCATGTCATTATTTCTGGTTTATCTGATTTCATAATCATAAATTTGAAACAAAAAAGAATTTTTCTCAATGAATCTAAAACTATTTTGTATTTGGAGTACTGCAAATTGACACTTGTACATAATATAATAATATCTCAACAATCAAGTTCTTTTATTGATTCTTTTATTGATGATCTGAAAATTGGAGATATATGGTAAATCCATTACATATGGTAAATGCAATAAATTAAGAAGTTAGTTTTTAACATGGAATCCATTAGTTTCAACAATCTGCCCTTCCCGAAAAAGATAAAAAATTTTATTTATTGGAATTGTAAAGGTCGATGGGGAAAAAAAGACTCCCCACCACCAAAATATGAGTGAAAACATAAAAAAATAAAAAATTGTATTTATTTTTTTATTTAGATTTTTAGATTTAGAATTCAGAAAATAGAAGAATTATTCTTTTAGACATAACATTAAGATTCTATTTCATATTAATATGAACTTTGATTTTATATTAACAAATTACTGATCCAATTTTTTGAATCAAATGCATTTCGATTATTCCAATATTTTAGGACTTATTTGTTTGTCGTACAAAAAAACTTTTTGAATTCCCGGTAGAAAGAGATTTCCCTAATGACAAAGCTTTTAACGACGCCCAATATCCTTTCATTTTCCAAATATTTTTACGAATACGCTTTTTTGATATCGAAGTACGTTTTTTTGGAACTGCCATTTAAAAATGAAGAAGTTACTCATTGTTATAGTTGGATGTGAAAGACATCTATTGTTCTATTATTATTCTTATTCATTATCTATTTTTTCTCTAAATATTCTCTTCATAAAAAAGAAATATAGATATGTCAAAGATCCATGAAAACTGGATCAAAAATGACTCGAAATAACAAAATATTCCGTAAAACCAAAAATTTTTGGTTTGGAACTATTAGTTCGCGTTGTTTATCTCTCAAAGTTATATCTTTAGAATCTGCATGTCATAGAAATCAAATCAAACTTAATAAAATAAAAAAAGAATCTAAAAGACCTTTATTTTCGGCATTCTATACTTGATTTACATGTAATAAAATACCAGGATTGTACTTTTGACTAATAAATTGATAGTCAAACTAGAAAAAAATACAACTAAATTCAATTTTAAAATTCGAATGAGACTAGTAATAAATCTGTTAAAAGATACGTGGTTTGATAAAAAAGGATCTTAGTCATTTTTGATCCTTTCTCGCTAAAAAGTTCATTTTAGTTCCATATTTTTCTAAACTTTACTAATAAATTGTTTTGATTGAAATGGAAAACAATCAATCCCATAATGAATTAGTTAATTAATTGAAAATTAGTTAATGAATTGAAATTGAAATAAACTAACTAAAATCAAGAGTTTTTTTTCATTAGACCGATGACCTTAGTTAATCTTATAATTCCTATCAGCATCAAGTACTCTTTTTAGGCTAAATTTTTATCCTTGCTCTATGAATATAAATTTTGATTACGATAAATTATTCTATTTTTATTTTCCTATTATAAGTGTTCGTTTTTTTATATGTCACTTGGTCATATCATTTGACCAATTGTAACTTCTTTTTTGAATATTTGAACGGTTTTGAAAAGACTCAGAATAATTAATATTAATAAATACTAATATAAACTTCTTAAATCAGTTAGTGCATATCTTGATTTTTTATTGACTTTTTCGAAAGGTAAGATCCGGTGAATCGGAAACAATTAATTAAGAATAAAAAACTTTTTTTATGGAACAGACATATCAATATGCGTGGATAATACCTTTTCTTCCACTTCCAGTTCCTATGTTAATAGGGTTGG